GGAGTAACTTCCCTGGTTTGTACAAGTATTTTTGTTTCACTAATTACTACTATCCCAGATACGTCATGGTATGGGATTATTTGGACTACAAGATCAAACCAGATTTTGGAGCAGGATTTGATAAATAATGGTCAACAAATTGGGATTCATTTATCAACAGATTTTTTTCTTCCATTTGAACTCATTTCTATAATTCTTTTAGTTTCCTTGATAGGTGCAATTGCTATGGCTCGTCAGCAATAAATACCTAGAATTAGAAATCTAAATCAAAAAAAGAAAGAATTCCTTTGTTCTGTCTTAGCCCATCCATTTTCCTTCAATTCCATGTTCAGATTTTTCATGTATAAAATGGAAATGCTTTTAGTTCGATCTATTACCAATATTTTCTTTTGTTCTGTAGTTGTTATATTCGAGTCAATCAAATTGGTTGAGGTTGAATTGTTGTTCATATTGAAATGAAATGAATCCAGATTGAGGAGGAGTTGGTTAATGATGCTTGAACATGAACTTGTTTTGAGTGCCTATTTATTTTCTATCGGTATTTATGGATTGATCACAAGTCGAAATATGGTTAAAGCGCTTATGTGTCTTGAGCTTATACTGAATGGGGTTAATATCAATTTCGTAACATTTTCTGATTTATTTGATAGTCGCCAATTAAAAGGAGACATTTTCTCGATTTTTGTTATAGCTATTGCAGCCGCTGAAGCAGCTATTGGACCCGCTATTGTTTCATCAATTCATCGTAACAGAAAATCAACTCGTATCAATCAATCAAATTTTTTGAATAAATAAATGTGTTAATCATACAAATCAAATAACGAATAAAATATTCACCAATTCAAATTAGCATCATGTATGACAGAAACATATGACCATGTTTGCTAAAACAAAACGTAATAAATCAAAGTATCTTGGCCCTCTCTCATGAACAAATCCAGAGGTAGATTTCTTAGAAAACAATTCTGGTAGATCATTGATTCGTCTGGTGTCTACAATATATGATTCAGTTATTATTTTCCTAGATCGAACATTTATGACGTTCAAAAAATGGATAGACCCAATGTCACATTCAGTAAAGATTTATGATACATGTATAGGGTGTACTCAATGTGTACGAGCCTGCCCCACAGATGTATTAGAAATGATACCCTGGGACGGATGTAAAGCTAAGCAAATTGCTTCTGCTCCAAGAACAGAAGACTGTGTAGGTTGTAAGAGGTGTGAATCCGCTTGTCCAACGGATTTTTTGAGTGTCCGGGTTTATTTATGGCATGAGACAACTCGCAGCATGGGTCTAGCTTATTGATACGTTCCAGAAAACTTCACTTGAATCCATTTTCTTTCTCTTTACCGACAAAACCCCGTGCTCGAAATAAAATGAGCACGGGGTTTTCTGGTCAAAGTGTATCTTATCTTGTCTTTACCACGAATTATTTTCCTTGGTTAACAATAATTGTTGTTTTGCCGATATCCGCCGGTTTTTCAATTTTCTTTATCCCCCATAAGGGAAATAAGGTAATTCGCTGGTATACTATATGTATATGCCTAGTAGAACTCCTTCTAACGACCTATGCATTCTGTTATCATTTCCAATTGGACGATCCATTAATCCAATTAGAACAGGATTATAAATGGATAAATCTTTTTGATTTTCACTGGAGACTAGGAATCGATGGGATTTCCATAGGACCCATTTTACTGACGGGATTCATCACTACTTTAGCAACTTTAGCGGCTTGGCCAGTTACTCGGGATTCGCGATTGTTCCATTTCTTGATGTTAGCAATGTACAGCGGTCAAATAGGATCATTTTCTTCTCGAGATCTTCTACTTTTTTTCATCATGTGGGAGCTCGAATTAATTCCTGTTTACCTACTTTTATCCATGTGGGGAGGGAAGAAACGTTTGTACTCAGCTACAAAGTTTATTTTGTACACTGCTGGGGGTTCTATTTTTCTCTTAATGGGAGTTCTTGGCATGGGTTTATATGGTTCTAATGAACCAACATTAAATTTTGAAACATCAGCTAATCAATCGTATCCTGTGGGATTAGAAATAATATTCTATTTTGGCTTTCTTATTGCTTATGCTGTCAAATCACCGATTATACCCCTACATACATGGTTACCAGATACCCATGGAGAAGCACATTACAGTACATGTATGCTTCTAGCCGGAATCTTATTAAAAATGGGAGCGTATGGATTGGTTCGGATCAATATGGAATTATTACCCCATGCTCATTCTATATTTTCCCCCTGGTTGATGATTGTAGGCACAGTACAAATAATTTATGCAGCTTTAACATCTCCTGGGCAACGCAATTTAAAAAAGAGAATAGCCTATTCCTCTGTATCTCATATGGGTTTTACAATTATAGGAATTGCTTCCGTAACCGATACGGGACTCAATGGAGCCTTTTTACAAATAATTTCTCATGGATTTATCGGTGCGGCGCTTTTTTTCTTGGCAGGAACGAGTTACGATAGAATACGTATTGTTTATCTCGACGAAATGGGAGGAATAGCTATCCCAATGCCAAAAATATTTACAATGTTCAGTAGCTTCTCGATGGCTTCTCTTGCATTGCCGGGAATGAGTGGTTTTGTTGCGGAATTGGTAGTATTTTTTGGAATAATTACCAGCCCAAAATATCTTTTAATGCCAAAAATACTCATTACTTTTGTAATGGCAATTGGAATGATATTAACTCCTATTTATTCATTATCTATGTCACGCCAGATGTTCTATGGATACAAGCAATTTAATGCCCCAAACTATTCTTTTTTAGATTCTGGACCACGAGAATTATTTGTTTCGATCTGTATCTTTCTACCTGTAATAGGTATTGGTATTTATCCGGATTTCGTTCTCTCACTATCAGTTGACAAGGTGGAAGCTATTTTATTTAATTACTTTTATAGATAGTTTTCATGAATAAGACATAAAGACATAAAATCAAATAATGCTGTTTAAAAATAGTTCGTTGGACAATTAAAAAAATGAAGTGAATTATAATCAGATATGTTTGGCGTTTTTGAGAACCATTTGAATCACTAATTGATTCAAATGGTTCTCAAAAACTCACACAAACTTTCGTTACATATGTTCTTCCTATGTATTAGGTCGCTTTTTCAATTAGATGTTAATGTGAATGAACCATAACTATGTAGTCCTATTCCTAATAGATTGACCCCAAAATAACATATCCAAATTATAAGAAATCCCATAGAAGCCACAATTGCAGAATTCGCGCCTTGAAAATTTTGATTTGTTCTAATATGTAAATAAATCGCGAATATAGTCCAAGTAATAAATGCCCAAGTTTCTTTGGGGTCCCAATTCCAATACGATCCCCACGCCTCATTAGCCCATACCGCTCCCGAAAGAATACCTATGGTTAAAAAGATAAACCCTAGACTAATGACACGATAACTCCAACGATCCAATTGCTGAATCAATTGATATCTGTGATAATTTCTAAACAAAAGAAAAGAATTGTTTAGTAAAACATTGCTTCTTTCATTTACATATTGGATCTCATCAAAGGAAAATAGCCCATTAAATAAATGATTGCTTTTACCAAAAATATCTATGCTTTTTCGAAATGTAATGACTAGAAGAGCTACTGATAATAATGATCCACATAAAAGAGCTGCATAGCTCAATATCATCATACTTACGTGCATCATTAACCACTGGGATTGGAGGGCAGGTACTAATATTGTGGATTGATGCATTTCAGTTAAAAGACCCGAAGTAACAAATCCTTGGGTAAAAATAGCACTTGGGGTGGTTATTGCACTTAAATGATTTTTAAGGTTCCGTATTTTAGGAACCATATGAATAATGGAAAAGCCCCATGAAAGGAACATTAATGATTCATATAAATCACTTAAGGGGAAATGTCCCGAATAAATCCAACGAGTAACTAATAATCCTGTTATACAGAAAAAGGTAGCTATTATGCCTTTTTCTGACGAATCATATAGTCCTACGATTTCATGGACTAATAAGGTCATCAAATAAATCGTAATTACAATTGAAATGATCGAAAAAGAGATATGAGTTAATATATGTTCTAAAGTCGAAAATATCATAAAAATCCTAAAAATTAAAAATAAAGGAGGTTCCTTCAACTCATTTTCATTATAGAATTTATTGTATCTCTTTTAAAAGATGCCGCCACTCGGACTCGAACCGAGATGCTCTAGCACTGCTTCCTAAGAGCAGCGTGTCTACCGATTTCACCATAGCGGCTTGCTCGCAAGTATAATAGCCCATCCATATTCAATCGTCGAGATTGTAATGAGTCAATTCAATGTAATATTTTTTAGGAAAAATTCAAATCAATGAATAAAGACGCATTCAAATTACTATTTGAACGTTCAATAATCATTAGCCTCGTGGGATGGCCTTAGTTTAAACAATGAACTTTCACGAGGTTTCAGTTCTCCCGGAATGGATTCGTTGGAACTAGAGAGTTCTGTCCTCAATTCAGGTATAGAAGTAAAAAATTCCCTTTATTCATCATTTTTTGATGATTTCTTTTTTATTTATCTGATTTCATGGATCCGAACGAAATGAAAAAAGGATTTTTTTGGATCAAAATTTCATCATTACAACCAACGGATTTTTGTAAATATTTTGATAACTTGGTATTAAGACTGTATGAATTGTCGGGATTCTCATTGTGTACATAATTCGTTTTAGGATTTAACAAACCAATTAGGTATTGAACTGGACATATAAATATAAGATAACAAAAGAGTTTGAATCTCTATCAGAATTTTATCGTATTTAAAAAATAGATTTCTAAAGAAAAAAAATAGAGGTATCAAGATATATATCGATATATCGATATATATCTTGATCGATCCTCAAGTCCAAACATAGGCTAGTGGGAATACATAAATAATCCAAGAAAAGCCTTTCTAAAAGAAAAAGAATACTTTGTTTTTCTTTATTTGTTCAAACAAAAACAAAATAGTACCGTTTTTCGAATCCAGTAGACAGAAGACTTCCTATTTTATATACCACAATAGAGATTAGCAAATTGATTGAGTCATATCGATTCAGATTATTTTAAGACTTGATTACTTGTTTGTTGCACAAAAAAACTTTTTGAATTCCCGGTAGAAAGAGATTTCGCTAAAGAAAAAGCTTTTATCGCTGCCCAATATCCTTTTCTTTTCCAAATGTTTTTACGAATACGCTTTTTTGATATAGAAGTACGTTTCTTTGGAACGGCCATTTAAAAATTAAGAGGTTACTCGTTGTTATAGTTGGATGTGAAAGACATGTATTGTGCAAAATAGATCCTTTTTTTATTCTTTATCTCTATATTTATTCCCTGGGAAAAATAGATATGTTAGTTTATTTATTTTTCATTTTTCAAAGGAATTATTTTTTACATTTTGATTACATACAATATCCTAAGAAAGAATAATCCGTACTGCCCTTAGATCCTCATTCGGATCTATATCTATGCCACTGTCATAGAAATCAAACAAATTGGTTGCCATTCATAAGAAAAGAATCAATAAAGGGTTTTAATTCCATTCATATTTTCGTCTATTTTCGTCGTATTCAATTTGATTTAATAAAAATTAATCAAATTGAATAAAAAAGTTTAAAAACGCTTACCTTAACTTAAGGAAAAAAATACTGTACCATTTTTTCTATCAATTCATCAATAGAGTACACTTAATTAAATGAAAATTTAAAAATTTGAATGAGACTAATATTTCATCTGTTAATATAATAAACACTTGAAAAAGGCATTTTAGTAATTTGTTCTTTCAATTCTATGCGAAGTAATGGGTAGTAAAGTGCCAGGTATCATAGAGTTTCAAAAAGATTCCTATAAACAAAACATAAGTTGTTTTGTTGGAATAGAAGACACTCAATCAGAATTAGTTAATTCTTCCGAATAAACTAACTAAAATACCAAGATATTTTTTTGTCAAGTTATTGATTATTGATAGATTCTATGATCCATATCAGAATTAAAGTATTGGTATTACTCTAAATATATAATAATAAATATATAATAATTTTACCTTGCTTTATGAATTTAGATATAGATTATTCTATTCTAATAATGGAATAATTTTCATTTTAAATTGCATATTATTATTTTTAAATTGCATATTATTATGCTGTATCTTCAGAAATATCTTAGTTAATAACTAAGTTTTCGAAAATGACTTAATCATTTGACCAATTGTAACTTCTTGATTTGAATATTTGAAGTTGAAGTATTTGGGAAAGAATCAGAATGATTAAGAATAGAAAATTCTATTTTAGTTCTTTCATATCTTGATTTTCTTTATTTGATTCTTTTATTGCCCCCTTCCGAAAGGCATAAGAGCTGGTGAATCGGAAACAATTAATAAGAATAAAAAAAAGTTTGATTTTCTTATGGAACATACATATCAATATGCATGGATCATACCTTTCGTTCCACTTCCAGTTCCTATAGCAATAGGAGTGGGACTTCTCCTTATGCCGACGGCAACAAAAAATCTTCGTCGTATGTGGGCTTTTCCTAGTGTTTTATTACTAAGTATAGTTATGATTTTTTCGGCCGATCTGTCTATTCAGCAAATAAATAGCAGTCCCATCTATCAACATGTATGGTCTTGGACCATCAATAATGATTTTTCTTTAGAGTTTGGTGACTTGATCGATCCACTTACTTCTATTATGTCAATATTAATCACTACTGTTGGAATCATGGTTCTTATTTATAGTGACAATTATATGTCTCATGATCAAGGATATTTGAGATTTTTTGCTTATATGAGTTTTTCCAATACTTCCATGTTAGGATTAGTTACTAGTTCCAATTTGATACAAATTTATATTTTTTGGGAATTAGTTGGAATGTGTTCGTATCTATTAATAGGTTTTTGGTTCACACGACCAATTGCGGCAAATGCTTGTCAAAAAGCGTTTGTAACTAATCGTGTAGGGGATTTTGGTTTATTATTAGGAATTTTAGGGCTTTATTGGATAACGGGCAGTTTCGAATTTCGAGATTTGTTTAAAATAGTCAATAACTTGATTGATAATAATGGGTTAAATTCTTTATTTATTACTCTGTGCGCCACCTTATTATTCCTTGGTGCAGTTGCTAAATCTGCACAATTCCCACTTCATGTATGGTTACCTGATGCCATGGAAGGACCTACCCCGATTTCGGCTCTTATACACGCCGCTACTATGGTAGCAGCGGGGATTTTTCTTGTAGCTCGGCTTTTTCCTCTTTTTACAATTCTACCTTATATAATGAATCTAATTTCTTTGATAGGTATAATAACAGTACTATTAGGAGCTACTTTGGCTCTTGCTCAAAGAGACATTAAGAGAAGTTTAGCTTATTCTACAATGTCTCAATTGGGTTATATTATGTTAGCTTTAGGTATGGGGTCTTATCGAGCTGCTTTATTTCATTTGATCACCCATGCCTATTCAAAAGCATTATTGTTTTTAGGCTCCGGATCAATTATTCATTCAATGGAAAGCATTGTTGGATATTCTCCAGATCAAAGTCAAAATATGGCGCTTATGGGCGGTTTAACAAAATATGTGCCAATTACAAAAACTTCTTTTTTATTAGGTACACTTTCTCTTTGTGGTATTCCACCCCTTGCTTGCTTTTGGTCAAAAGATGAAATTCTTAAGGATAGTTGGTTATATTCACCTATTTTCGCGATAATAGCTTGTTTCACAGCAGGATTAACTGCATTTTATATGTTTCGGATGTATTTACTTACTTTTGAAGGGCATTTAAACGTTTATCTTCAAAATTTCAGTGGCAAAAAAAATAGCTCGTTCTATTCAATATCTATCTGGGGTAAAGAAAGACAGAAAGTAATTAACAAGGATCTTTTTTTATCAACAATGAATAATAATGAAAAAGTTTTCTTTTTTTCGAAAAAAATATATCCAATTGATGGGAATGTAAAAAACAGGATGCAACCCCTCATTACAATTACTCATTTTTTAAATAAAGAAATTTCTCCGTATCCCTCTGAATCGGACAATACTATGCTATTGCCGCTGCTTGTATTGACATTAGTTACTTTGTGTGTTGGATTTATAGGAATTCCTTTCGATCAAGGAAGAACAGATCTAAATATATTATCAAAATGGTTAACCCCATATATAAATATAAATCTTTTACATCCAAATTTGAACAATTTCAATTCGGTGGATTCGTTTGAATTTTTTACAAATGCTATTTTTTCAGTAAGTATAGCCTGTGTAGGAATATGTTTTGCGTTCTTTTTATATCAGCCTGTTTATTCATTTTTACAGAATTTAATGAATTTATTTGTTAAAATGGGGTCCCAAAGAAGTCTCTGGGACAAAATAATCAATGTGATATATAATTGGTCATATAATCTTGGTTATATAGATGGTTTTTATGCAACAACCTTAAGTAGTGGTATAAGAAGGTTGGTTGCACTAACTCATCTTTTTGATAGACGAGTAATTGATGGAATTCTAAATGCGGTTAGTAATACAAGTTTATTTCTAGGAGAAGGGATAAAAAATGTAGGATCGGGACGAGTATCTTTTTATCTATTCTTCTATTCATCTTCTCTATCAATCTTTTTATTAATTTACTACTTTTTAAAATTTAAGTGGTAAATTAATAAGGAAACAGTATCTTTATCTGCATACCGAAAGTAGTAAGAAAGTTTTAAGAAAGAAAAATTAAATTAAAGTTTCAAGTCAAGTTATAAGTAAAAAAAAAAAGAATAATTCTTAGTTTTCCATCACTTTTTAAACTTTTTTAATTTGATTATTTTGTAATTAAACCGTATTTTAATTATAAAGTAATCAAATAATAAGGAACGTCACCTTCGAATTGAAGGTTCTATTTATGCGAAAAAGTTTGTTCATACTCAATTTGTTTTGTTCAGTTTTCTCATTTTTTTTTCATCTTTGTATTCATATTGTTCCGTTTTTCTTTTTACCTTTCATCTTCTTCCTGTTCTCTTTTTAAGTATGCTTTTGAATCCGCATCTTCATCTTGTCTCGCCTTCCTTTATTAATGCATCTAACCATGGATTTAACTTTTCATCTTAATCTTGTTACCCTTTTTAATACGCTTTTAACTCTGCATAAAAAGCATTTTCTTCAGAATAACCTTTACTATTTTCAAAATTATTCTTTAATCTCCTCAAGAAAGGTTCATCAACTGTCCCATCTTTTAAATCTCTTAAAAGATCCAATTTTTTTAATCCCATTATTATCTTACTATTGAATTTTTCAATAGCTATTTCTAATTCATGTATTTCTCGCGCTATTTCCGAATGTTCAACAAAATTGAAGTATTTTTCAATTTCTTCTTTTATTTCTTTATTTCTTGAGTTGTTATATCCGAATGTTTACGTCTACATTTACTTTGATATTCTTAAATATGAAGAATTTCGTTTAATGTAAGATTTTGATTTTAAATTTAAAAAGCTTGAATAATTTCTTTTATTTCTTTCACTGTCAAAATTTTTAGTATTCCTTTTAAATATGAAACTTTAAAGTTGTTATTTATAAAAATTTCTTTGATTTCTGAAATATCTTCATTTGTGAAAAGTTTAATTATTTCTCTAATTTCTGAAATTTCTCTAACTGGTTTTTTTAGAAAAATTTCAATTATAATTATTTGCCTTACATTTGAAATTAAAAATTTTACAAAAAGTCTGAATATTTTTATCATGTCTGAAATTTATTGATCTGTAAACTCTCTATCTGTAAAAAATTTAAATAGATCACTAACACGCAATTTTCTGGCTTCTTCTAAAACTTTAATAGCTTCTGGAGATTTTGGACTCGCAAAAAAAAGTAGATTCATAGTTATCTTTTGTAAACTTTCTAAAAGAAAAAAAAATCAAAAATTTGTGTATTCTGCCCCAAAAAAGTGGGGAATGGGCATTTATTTGAGCCAGTCCCCAAATAACTGTTTTACGTCTTTGAGCGCGTATGG